CTATGTCAATTAAAGGGACTAAAAAATCAATAAAGTATTCCAAATTTTTGATTTGGATAATGCTATGCATTGTGAATGACTTACTTAATAATAAGTAATAATCGAGTTAATAATCGAGATTTCTTGCCGATACTCTAATAAATAAGAAATCTGTTCCATGGACAGCATAAGATCCAAAGAGTTCTCTTCGGACTCCTTTGTGAAAGAATAGAATGAGAAAGCTAATGAATCTTAAACCCGTTGATGAAAAGAAAAAAGAGGATAAATACTATAGTTAGGGAATAAAAGAGGGTTTTTATTGGGGATAGAGGGACTTGAACCCTCACGATTTTAAAAATCGACGGATTTTCCTTTTACTAGAAATTTCATTGTTGTCAGTATTGACATGTAGAATGGGACTCTCTCTTTATCCTCGTACGATTAATTCACTTTTTAAAATAAAAGATCTCGAAAACTATGAATTGAAGGATTTGATTACTCAATATTCGATTAGAATGGATTCACAATAATTCTAAAAAAATGCATAATTTCCTATTTCATAATCATTCCTAAATTCATTATAAAAAAGAAGAAATAACATATAATGTTATGGGTTCCGTGATTAATCGTTTGATATGCCAGTATATATACGTGTGTATTAGATATATAAAGCCCTCCTTTCTCTAATTTAGAGGGAGTTCCACTACCAACACAACGTAATCAACTCGATTCGTTAGAACAGCTTCCATTGAGTCTCTGCACCTATCCTTTTCCTTTGTATTCTAGTTTTAGAATCGCTTGTTTTCTCAAAACATGGATTTGGCTCAGGATTGCCCATTTTTAATTCCAGGGTTTCTCTGAATTTGGAAGCTACCACTTAGCAGGTTTCCATACCAAGGCTCAATACAATCAAGTCCGTAGCGTCTACCAATTTCGCCATATCCCCATTTTCCTTTTCTTTAAGACTTGAATTCCTTGTGTAATTTCATCCATCTCTTAGCATTTTTTTGGAATCGTTGAATTCATTACTAGACATAGTCTAGCAGTTCGTCTATATATGAGAGACCCCGCTTATTGCAATTCAGAATTGAATTGATTCTATCGTTGATGTATTTGCAATTCAATCCGAATCAATATATCCAAAAGTTTTTCTCTCCCCCACCTCCCGCCTTCCCCTTTTAGAGTATTCAAAATCATACTATAACGCTTGATATTCATTCTTTTTTTCTAATCAGAATTTGCAATTTCATTTGCTATGATTCTATGTTCTCATTAGTGAAATATTAATCATTAATTGTCAAGGCAAGAACTTTATGTAGGAGTGGAAGCCCAAAAAGGGGATTAGGAATTTATTTGGTAAGAGAAATTATTAAAAAAAAAAAAAATACAAAATATCTCAAAAAAATGTCTATAATGATCGAATGAAAATGCGAAGAAATTCGCATTTTCATTCGATCCATTTATATCTTTCATATATATTATTCTTTTCTATGTATTAGAATTATTCGTGCGAGCCATATCAAATTGAAAATATATGAAATCCAATTCAATATATAAATTGGAATAGATTCTATTCCATTAGAAAAATCGATTTGAGAATTAGAAAAATAAAAAGAAAATTCAATGAATTCTATAATGATATTTAAGGATATCATCTAGTTAAGCATATCAAGCTAACTTTATGAAGTTCTAGTATTTTTTTTTTCTAACTAGAACTTAAAATTTTAAACTAGTTAATAGCTAAGATTAATAATTAAGATCTAACATTTTATGGATTTCCTATACATATTTGTATTTGTTACACTATTTCTGTTATGTAAGCCCACTTAGCTCAGAGGTTAGAGCATCGCATTTGTAATGCGAGGGTCATCGGTTCAAATCCGATAGTCGGCTTTTTTTTTCTCTATCGATTTTCCATGAACAAGAATCTCTCTTTTTCTCCGAATTAAATGGGGAATCAAGGATCTATTACGTCGTTCTACCTTACAACTTTGCTAGATACAAAACAAAAAAATAAATAATATATATACAAAAAATCCACATGTTGATGAAATTCCATTTTTTGTGGTACTTTAGTAGATTTTACCTTGTTTATCCTTTAGTTTAATTCAGTTTTAATTTCGATTTATTGTGTAATGTAAATAAAATGAAATTGATTGTGTAAAATTAAATTTCAATAAAATAAAAAAGGAGTCTTCATGTCCCGTTATCGAGGACCTCGTTTCAAAAAAATACGCCGTCTGGGAGCTTTACCAGGACTCACTAGAAAAACACCTAAATCCGGAAGTAATCTGAAAAAGAAATTCCATTCTGGGAAAAAAGAACAATATCGTATTCGTCTTCAAGAAAAACTTCAATTGCGTTTTCATTATGGTCTGACAGAACGACAATTACTTAGATATGTCCATATCGCTGGAAAAGCAAAAAGGTCAACAGGTCAGGTTTTACTACAACTACTTGAAATGCGTTTGGATAATATCCTTTTTCGATTGGGTATGGCTTCAACCATTCCTGAGGCCCGGCAATTAGTTAACCATAGACATATTTTAGTTAATGGTCGTATAGTCGATATGCCAAGTTTTCGTTGCAAACCCCGAGTTACTACGAAGGATAACCAAAGATCAAAACGTCAGATTCAAAATTCTATTGCTTCATCCGACCAGGTGAAATTGCCAAAGCATTTGACTATTGACACATTGCAATATAAAGGACTAGTAAAAAAAATAATAGACAGGAAGTGGGTCGGTCTGAAAATAAATGAGTTGTTAGTTGTAGAATATTACTCTCGTCAGACTTGAACTTAACGAAAAAAGGAAAGGTTCATAGAATTTTATTCCCCTTCCCCTTTCCCCGAACTAAATCGATCTAAGGGCCTTAGTTCGTATTTTCTCATTCACCTATCAGAAGCAGTAATTTGGTATAGAGAATTTCTATTAAATAGGGGTATGTATTATTGTTGGAATCAATTGTTATTTGATTTGATACATTGTGATCGGTAACGTTGATAAATTAAGAGAAACGGAAAGAGAGGGATTCGAACCCTCGGTAAACAAAAGTCTACATAGCAGTTCCAATGCTACGCCTTGAACCGCTCGGCCATCTTTCCCACATAATCTTATTATGGAAAAGAAACTGAGTGAATAGCGAGTTTTCGTATTCCTGCAGTACCGGTACAACCACAACCGCTCGGGGGTTCCATGGTTCTATTGGAATAATTCCTTTCCCATTTCCTAGGATACCCATGAGCAGAACTATTACTTACTATCTATTTCAGATAAGTGGAAAAAAGTCCGGGATTTTTTTACTAGGAATTCCGCTCCCTCGAAAAGTTTTAGTTTGGTTTTTCTACAAAGAAAAGGAGAATGAAAGAATTCTTCTTATTCCATAATAAAATAAAGTTCCATAATAAAATAAAGTAATCCTAGAATTCTGTTTGCATAACGTACGCTACGCCATCCAATCGAAATATAAAATAGGGTATGGGACAATTAATGACTTTGAAAACGCGAAATAGCTCATGAGAGAAGTTGTTGTTGAGAAATAGGAAAGTGGAATGAAATCCAATCTTAGTCAAATATTTCATATTTCTTATTTTCCAAACAGAAGGAAAAGGAGACAATTTGAGCTGGGCAGAAAGCCCCTATCTCTTTAGAACATATGGATCTATTTATAAGAATCGAATTAGTTTGTTTTTATGTTATTTTGTGAAGTAATGAAAAGAATTATATATAGAATGGGTTGGTAATTATGCCTAGATCCCGTATAAATGGAAATTTTATTGATAAGACCTCCTCAATTGTAGCCGATATTTTATTGCGAATAATTCCGACAACCTCAGGAGAAAAAAGGGCATTTACTTATTACAGAGATGGTGCGATTTGACTTATAGAGATGGTACGATTTGACTCTTTTTATTGTTTTTTTAGCCCTACACCTCAGTCTTACGAGAAAGAGAGGCGGTTCGCATAGAGAGAAGAAAATTAGTAAAGGAAACCCACGCTTGGTGAAGGTGAGATGAAGTTTGGAGATCTAACAATTCCTTCTGTCGTGTATCCTCGATTGATGCAGCCTCAGATGCTTCAATTGTAGATTTGAGTATTGAGCGAAAGGTTACACCTACAGTATAGGTTCTGTATTACATACAGGCCAATCCTACTCTACTAGTACCAATAGGCAGCATAGGGGAGAAAAGCACTACACCTAGAAATAGGAATCAACAAGAGAAAAACTTTGTTAGAAATTAGCCCTTTCCTGATCGGTATCAGGGCTGGCAAGAATGGTTGGGACAACAAACAACCATCAGGTTTGTACTTTGGATACCCCTATAACCATCAAAGATCGTTGAAGTGGCTAATTCCTGTAAATAGGAAGCGTTGAGAACAAAGAAATTCTTGGAGCTATCGTTTTCCTCTAGCATTAATAGAATTAATTGGTGTTAAGAAAAAACCTCTTGCGGGAAGGTTGGCTAGAGATTTCTTGTAAAAATACCAGCCCCTTTCGGTTCATAATCAGATGGGACTAATTCGATTTTTATTCTATAGATTATTTCGCTTAGTACTATGTACAGAAGGGAGGAGCCGTATGAGATGAAAACCTCATGTACGGTTCTGGAACGGAGATTTTTTGAATAGAATGAACGACCGTAACGGATGTTGGCTCAATCCGAAGGAAATTATGCGGAAGCTTTGCAGAATTATTATGAAGCTACGCGACCAGAAATTGATCCCTATGATCGAAGTTATATACTCTATAACATAGGTCTTATACACACAAGCAATGGAGAGCATACAAAGGCTTTGGAATATTATTTCCGGGCACTAGAACGAAACCCCTTCTTACCGCAAGCTTTTAATAATATGGCCGTGATCTGTCATTACGTGCGACTATCTCCACTATAGAAAGAAGAAAAAAAAGAAAGGATCACATTAGCTAGTAAATACTAGAAAAAGGGCTTTCTACATAGGGATCGTCAAAACAACGATTTTGATCTATCAGCTGTAGCAAGGAAAGACACTTCACGA